GGGATGACAGGATTTGAACCTGTGACATTTTGTACCCAAAACAAACGCGCTACCAAGCTGCGCTACATCCCTCCAATTGGTCTACAGTGTCATTGTATAGAATTCCTGTTTTGTTTTCCACATCGTTATTTCCTCCATTGATATATACAATTTATATGGGCATTTCGTCTTTTTGGTCCCATTTAACATATAATAATAGTAAAATAAAAGTCTTATATACGTATGAAATACGGAACGTAACCTGTCGTAAAAATAAATGAGTAGTTTTCGGGAATGCTCGGGAAGAGAGGAACGTTTTTTTATGTTTTAAGAAAAAATTTTATTTACTGGATAGTTGTACATTTCAATTTGAATTAGGGATTCCGTGTACAAGGTTCTTAACTGCATATGCATCTGATCATTTATGTATTACCATTTTAGATTACAATAAAAGAAGGAAGGAGATTTTTCAATGCGAGATCTAAAAACATATCTTTCCGTGGCACCGGTATTAAGTACTCTATGGTTCGGGTCTTTAGCAGGTCTATTGATAGAGATTAATCGTTTTTTCCCAGATGCATTGACATTCCCCTTTTTTTGATTCTAGTTATTGATACGGTACCAAATAACGGAGATTCGAGATACAATTAAATATTTGTGACTAATCCTTTGCCCCCTTTTTCTATTTTTTCCCCTTTTCCTTTTAGAATAAGAGAAAAAAGAGAAAAAAGAAAAGGTGTATTCAACAGCTTCGAGACTTGGGTTCAAGTTTGAATTAAATAAATTATTCAATTCAAAAATTAACTAGGGATGGAGGTAGAATAAACAGGGTGGGGCCTAGATCTAGGACAAGACTCTTATACAAGGTACTTAAATGTAAATGAAATACTGTGATTTGAATTTGAAAAAAAAAAGTTTAGAAATTTTTTTAGTATATTGATTGCAGCGAAAGTTTTCATAATTGGATTTCAAGTTAATAACTTCTATTTATCCTTCCTTACTTCTTCTTCGTTTCGGATCGAAAATAGAAGAGTTGAGTAAATCAAAAATCCAAAGGGGGTTCATGGCCAAGGGAAAAGATGTCCGAATAACGGTTATTTTGGAATGTACCGGTTGTGTTCGAAACGGTGTTAATAAGGTATCAACGGGTATTTCCAGATATATTACTGAAAAGAATCGTCACAACACGCCTAATCGATTGGAATTGAGAAAATTCTGTCCATTTTGTTACAAACATATGATTCATGGGGAGATAAAGAAATAGATCGAATCGAGCAGATGTATGTAACCCTTCCAAGGAAGGGTAAAAATGACATTCTATATATAACATAATTAAATATAAACAAACCAAATCCTATTTATTCTAATTCATTTTAGATCCGACCGAAATAGGATTTTCGGGATAAGGAATAAACTAAACAAACCATGGATAAATCCAAGCGGCCTTTTCTTAAATCCAAGCGATCTTTTCGTAGGCGTTTGCCCCCGATTCAATCGGGGGATCGAATTGATTATAGAAACATGAGTTTAATTAGTCGATTTATTAGCGAACAAGGAAAAATATTATCTAGACGGGTGAATAGATTGACCTTGAAACAACAACGATTAATTACTATTGCTATAAAACAAGCTCGTATTTTATCTTTGTTACCTTTTCTTAATAATGAGAAACAGTTTGAAAGAACCGAGTCGACCACCAGAACTGCGGGTCTTCGAGCCAGAAATAAATAGGCTTACTCGTTCTTCACTTGACTAAAAAAAAAGTAAAATCCGAACTCAAACGCAGATTGATGTTTTGTTCGAAAAATATGAAAAATATAGATTGAATTATCGTGTCCTAAGAAAAAAAAGAATCGGGCAAGAATAAAGATTTTTTTTGAGTGTGTTCATTCAGTTTTACTATTTTTTTATCATATTTATTTTGACTTTACCCTCCCGGAGTTCATTCTCCGGGGAACTCCGTTTAAATTATTCCGGTGGATTCTTTCCAATCTACTTCTTTTATGATCTCATTGGAAATCATATAAAGACAATTTTTATTTGATATAGCTATTTGTGCAAGTATTTTACGATTAAGAAGCACCTGTTTCTTATATAGGTCGTGTATTAATCTACTATAACTATAGGATACCCCTATTTCACGAATTACTGCGTTTATTCGAGTGATCCACAAACGGCGAAAATTTATCTTTTGCTTATCCCTATCCCGATGCGACGAAACCAAAGCTCTTATTTTCTGTTGAGTAATTGTTCGAGTAAGTCTTGAATGAGCCCCTCGAAAGCTTGATGCAAATAAACGAATTTTTGTTCTACGTCTCCGAGCTATATTTCCCCGTCTAATTCTGGTCATTGAATAAATGAAACTTTGACGAATAACTAATAGATTTCCTTTCTTTCAGTTATTCTTTTTCCCTTTCCTAGTCTATTAATAACAAAGCTTTTTTCCAATGTATAAACTAAAAATTCCAATGACTTTGGCTACTATAACCTTCCCGACCGCTATTTTTCTTTTTTCTAGACATTTAACTTCGAAATAAGAAATTTCATTTTACTAGGTATCAAAATATAATAAATAAAAAATATAAATGGATAAAGAAATAGTGGCTTCCTTCGTTTATATGGTTACTTCTTAAACGGTGAGGTTTTCTCTATACACCGGAGCCTTTACTTCATTTAATCAATGTTATTGGTAACTTGTATAGTTCACATTCTTTGGCTCTACCCATGAATTATCCAGTAATAGGTCTTTCACGATTAGATCTACTTACACAGTAACGGTATTTAATTATGAAAGTTGGCTGGGTAGCTAACCCTGTTAGTCCGTTCTTGCAAGAGGGGCCTAAGTTTTATGTTTTTATTTTTAAGTAGGATTTTCTCCGCTTAATGGATAACCATTTGCTACCAATGGAGAATTGCTTCTCATCTTAAATTGAGGTGATTGGATTTGCACCAATGGAAACCATAAATTTCATACACAATAGAATGGATAGATTCTTTTTTTTTATACTGAATTGAACGGACTTCTTTTTCTATTCTATCCTATTCCCCGGTACTGATCATTGATACTAGAAAAGGTTTTCTTTCTTTTATCCCAGCTCATGATCTGAACGAGTCGCACATACACCCTAGTACATGTTCCTCGACGCTGAGGGCATCCCCGAAGCGCGGGGGATTTTGTGACATTTCTGATTGGCTGTCTTGTATTTCTAATAAGTTGTTTAATAGTTGGCATGTTGAATCATATCATATAAATAATGGGCTGGTTTAGATCGATCCTAACCTGATGATTTTTAATTACTTCTATTTAATTTTCTAGTAAATTCAGCAAAAATATAAAATAGGAAATCGAGAATTTGCGCGAAAAAATTCCGGGCTTTTCACTCAACCACTGCTACAACATCAACAATTCCATAAGCTTGGGCTTCTGTTGCTGACATAAAAACATCTCTTTCCATGTCTTCCGAGACAACCCATAAGGGTTTGTCCGTTCTTTGTACATAAACCCTTGTGAGGGTTTCACGCAGTTTTAGCAGCTCTTCCGCTTCCAGGATAAATTCTCCCGTTTGTGCCTCATAAAAAGAACTAGCAGGTTGATGAATCATTACCCTGATGGTATAACAAAAGAGGAGTTCCTCTATTTTGCATGATGAATAGAAAAGAAAGATAAAGAATAAAAATAAAAAAAGATAGAATTGAACAACCACAACCGTACGGGCATCTTTTATGCATTGCATACGGCTCTATAATAAAATTGACCTTTACCTTCCAACAAAGAAAAAAATAGGATCTATCAGACCCAGATCGGTAAATGATCAAATTACCACCCTTCCTTTCGTAGGAGTTCAAAAATACTATGATGGTTCCGTTGCTTTATATATATTTATTATTATTATTATTTGGTTTGTCTGTGTTTCAGCAATCCCAAAGTTGCTTTTTGTAAAATTAAAGAAAAAAATAATCTTTTTTTTTATTTTCGAACTCTTTCAGAATACAACTAAGCCCCCGGTGTGAAAATAAAAAAGTTTGTGACGCTGAACTGGAATCTCCAATATAAAAAACAGGAAATACCTTTTATCTCATACTACTCTCTCGATACATAATCAAATGTTTTGAAAAAACAATAAAAATTGTTTTATTTTGATATCGAATTCAAAGTGCCATGCTATTATTACTTAATATTCATATGGCGAAGGCATAGTCTTATTTTTTTCTCTCAAATAAAAACCTCATTGGCGCCGAGCGTGAGGGAATGCTAGACGTTTGGTAATTTCTCCTCCGGCCAAGATAAAAGATCCCATTGAAGCGGCTAATCCCATGCATATTGTCTGTACATCTGGTAGCACAAATTGCATTGTATCATAAATAGCCACTCCAGGGATAACCCATCCGCCGGGAGAGTTTATAAACAAATAGAGATCTTTGGTATCATTCTCTATACTGAGATATACCATAAGACCAATAAGTTGGTTCGAGATCTCGCTATCAACCTCTTGTCCTAAAAAAAGTAGTCTTTCTCGATAAAGTCGGTTGATTAGGGTAAAATTATATCCCTTACGAACCGTACAGGCGCCTTTTGGTGCATACGGTTCAACAAAAAATTGCAAAAAAAAAAGAATCAATGTGCAGATTCCAATCCTCTTTCTTTTTTTATATTCGTAGAAGGCTCTTTCTGACTTCTAACGAAAGGACTTTTCTTCGATTTTTCAAAAAAGACAGGTTTTTGCTCCTTTTCGTATAATATTCTTGTATATAATATTCTTGTAATATAAAGATAATAGAAAAGAAAAAAAAGAAGTCACTAAACTTATCGAATTAACTTCTTATTGATATATTGTTTCATCGAGATCTAATCCAAATCACAATGTCGTTTTCTTGTTCCTGAATGGGCCCTGTTAATCTTTTTAGGTTTATGCTCTACTCCGGGTAAAGATACGCCCGATTTTGATTTGTACATATAGGACAAATGATTCCATTACCACTTCTTTTTGTTATGACTTCCCCCCTTTTTCAACTTTTATGCC